ATGATTTTTTCAACTGATATTTCGATATAGAAAGATCTCCTTATTTCTTCACCGCGGATTCTCGCCTCATTTTCTTGAAAAGATATTAGATCACCGTGGGAAACTTTCAAATGAGTAATGCTTACCATTCTATTATTCACACAAACCCTTCGATGACTTATCGGCTGCCTTGCTTGAGGAATAGTTTCACGAAAATGGAGACGAACCAGAATAACGTCCGATCTTGTTTCTGGATTGAGTAGAAAAGGGATATATGAAGTTCGTTCTGTTCCTCTGTGCATCTCTGTGATGGGTAAATCCCCATGAAAAAGGGGCAACTTTCGTGTAGTTTGTGATTGGATGTAACTGTTAAGATTTTCTCTCGGATAAATCTTTCTCTTAATAGATCTCTTCTTGTTCCTCAATCTTCGGAGAATGCGGCGTTGTATTATTGTAAGTTCTCTGTTCCGAACATTTCCTGAAAGTAGACGACAAGTTTTAAATCTTAATGCAGGCAAGGCATATCTCGTTGAATCAGTCTTTTTCGCCACATCGCGTATAACGGGAATCGAACCCCCTCTGCTGCTGGCGGGCGGATGGAGAATGTTCTACTTCGATCCAGCAACTTGTTAGGAGTAGGTTTTGGCTTGCCCCTTTCTCTAATAATAAGGTAAGCTTCCCTCACTGCCGATCGCCTTCAGCTGGTGCGCAGGAGCGCACTTCCGTTTTCCCCTTACTATACAAGGGGGTGTAATGAATAGAGATCTCCCACCAGCAGTCTTCTCTTCCTATCACTTCACTTCGTTCGAGAGATCTGATCTCATCGGACCTCACCAGGCCGGGCGAAGGGGAAGGAAGGGATGGGCGGTCCGGGAACAGCAACGGGAGAGGGCTCGTAGCCCCCCCCTCTCCCTCTTCCCCACGCCTATTTGTTCCCCCGGAGAGATGCGGAACTCTTTTTTTTTTTAATAAAAAGATGAATAGATAGGGCCATGATACATTCCGGAATATTGTAAAGGTAAATAGACTCTTTTCGTCCCCTTTCTTTTCGATGCCTGCCTGAGGACCTATGTGAATGTTTTGGAATGGGGATGTTCGCCTTTTGTAACAAGTAGACCCACGATACGGACTAATAGATGTTCCTACTCTTATCCGAAAGTCAGATCTATTCCATTTTGGTCAGTCCCCCACGGCACGGCTTCCCGCTTTTCATGAATGTGTCTCCCCCTCCGCTTATGTGAGGTTGACCCGCCTTTGACTCTGCTTGCTTCTGACTCCCTATGAGCCGTTTTACGACCTTACTTTTTCGGAGGGTCGGCGGGACATGGGAGCCTCAGCTCATGCATCGGTTTACCGAAATCACCTCCGCTATCCCACTTCCTTCTATTCAAAAAGGCGAGCAGCCCTTAAACAAAAAGGCCAAATGAGGGCTCTTCTTTATATATTACATAAGCCCTAAAGTAGGTAGCCCCGAAAGCCGAACTCAGCAACTTGTTAGGAGTAGGTTTTGGCTTGCCCCTTTCTATGTTATTAGTAAAGCGCTAACGACGCGCCCCTGCAATCAAAAAACAGCGCTAACGAGCAAGAAAAGGCCCCTTACTCTAGTATTAGTAAAGCAACCTTTCGCGCTAGGCGCTCACGTTTTTTGGCTGGAACGGGTCCAATTCGATCTGCATCTGAATCTGGCAACTGGCTGATTAAGATCAACTGCCTCCACCATTGGTTGTTCTTAATCTAAATCCCGTAGGAATGCTCTTGGTCTTTAACCGGATCAGGATCAATTGCTGCTATCACTCCCTATGCTTCTGCGTCCCGTACCCCAACCCCCTTAACTAATAGATGCTAGTTGGGGGGACTGCTCGCTTTGGCAACAGGGGGCTAAAGAACTAACTATAGGTATGCTTCGGGCTCCCGATCCGAGAGGGACGCGACGCGAGATGATGATGGGTCAACCGCGACTGGAGCTGCTGGTGGAACTGCTGCTTCCGCTCGGTGAATAGAATAAGCCCTCATTCTGGTTTTGGATAAACGACTGGATTTTTTTCTTCTATTCCATTCCCATCTGCTTCTGGAAGTGGATATGCTAAGCGGCGGTGGTGCCTCTCCCACAGCTATTGGTGGGTTCGAATATGGCACAGGAGTGTTCGGACCACTGCAATTATGTCTCGATCGGATATCCAAGAGAAGAGGTGACTTGTACACCTTTTTAGTTTGACTCTGCTAGCTCAGAAGCTGATGGATCAACAATGGTAACTCGAACTGGCAGAGAAGGAGTATAGCTTTGTTGGGGGTGAACTTACTGCTCCTGGCTTTACCTCATAGAGGTAGACAGGCATATTTTGGGGTTCAAAGTCGAGGTAAACGACTGATTCTTAGTCAACTCGGTTAGCTTCCTCTGCTTCCGGTGGTGGGACAACACTGATGCTAGTGCTTTTGGTTTTTCAATCACGTGTTTTGTAGTTTCGAGTGGGAACAGTGGTTTTTATTCCTTGGACAGTTTCCTCCAATTCCTCTCTTCTTT